CGTTACTCTACCACTGAGTTAAAAGGGCCCGTTTTTTTTTATTTAATTACTGAATAAGTCATTACTCACTATGAGTCTACTTATTCTAATATATATATGTACATACAAGAACGATAAATTCAATTTCTCTAGTGAGTATAGGTAAAATAAAAAAATGGTTTATTAAGATTGGATTTTATAAATGCAATGAATTGTTTCAAAACCGACCCTAACCGACCCTAATTGAATTGACCCCCATCATAACGAAATTAATTTGATTGATACATAGACTTACCAATTCAACATAGATATAAGATCTTTCGTAGAATCATTGATAAAAAGATTTTTTTTACTTGTTCCCCGAACTTAATTCTTCTTAATTCTTAGAGAAAAACAATTTTCAATAACTTGTTGATCCCTATCCTTCTTCCCATATTTTCAGATTTTTTTTTAATATTAATAATTTTAATAATATCGATTTATTCTTATATTCATTTTCTTTATTTATTTTATTCTTTGATATAATTCTATTTCTAATTAATTAGAATAAAATTTAATGAAAATAATATTAAAAAAAAAAATTATATGATTAGAATGAATGATTCATGAATATAAATACGAATCAAAAGATTCTATGGAATCAGGAAAGAGGGAAAGATCTTTCAGATTTAATCATACCACATTATATTGACAATTTTAAAAAACTCTTCATACAATGAGCATAAGCATAGTATGATGGCGGTCGGGCATACTTGCCCCCATCGTCTAGTGGCTCAGGACATCTCTCTTTCAAGGAGGCAGCGGGGATTCGAATTCCCCTGGGGGTAGGTGTACTACGAAAGGAAGTTGATCATGGATTATCAATAAGCCGGGAATTGATTCTTCCTGGGTCGATGCCCGAGCGGTTAATGGGGACGGACTGTAAATTCGTTGGCAATATGTCTACGCTGGTTCAAATCCAGCTCGGCCCAATAATTGGCCGATCCACCATGAAATGATAGAACCCCATTTGTTGTTCCCCAGAAATGCCTGATCGGAATACGGAAGAATAAAAAAACTAAAATTTTCTGATATATTTTACCGCCGTTCATTTGCTCTCTTTATTTTTTCTCACAAATTCTGATCTTGCTTGCTAATGATCTAGATTCATACTAGATTCATATAAGGATCTGGAAGTATAAGGAAAAGAATAAAATAAAGAATAAATAAAAAAACTCTTTTTTTTTTTCATTGAAAGCTTTATTTGATTATTAATCAATTTATAAAAAACGAAAGGATTATTAACAATCCGTGAGTCGCTCTCACTAAAGTGCATATCCGTGGGTATATCAAATATATTACTCGCGTTTCTGTTACAATACGACTATTCTAATCTAAATAAAATAGAAATAAAATAGAAAGGGTTTGAATTAAATCATAAGAATATGTATGATGTACACTTGATTTCCTTGGGATTGTAGTTCAATTGGTCAGAGCACCGCCCTGTCAAGGCGGAAGCTGCGGGTTCGAGCCCCGTCAGTCCCGACAGATCCAAATCCAATAAAAAAAATACACCAATTCATCTCTGCGTTTGCTGTGAAAAGGAGAACAAAAGAAATAGCAGAATTTCATTCACAAGAGGATACCCTCCTATTTTATTTATTTATTAGTTTCATATTTCTCATCAAATAAATATGGGAATTACCATTTATTCAACTGTAGATTACTACAATGATTGGTAAAATTATATTCAGGATTCCAACAAATACCGTACGGAGTCTGGCTTTTTCGATTATTCCCGATCTGCGTAATAGAGTACTATATGTTTACAGGGGGGGCTATACAGAAATGGAATTTGTACGATACAAAAAAGATTAACTTAACATAGTAACCTTGATATAATACTTTTAAGATTAAAAGTATATCCCTTTAGGGCTCCGATTTTGTGCAACCTCAATTAAGAATTTCAATTATTAATGTGAATTTGAACCAATTTATCTCATTCAAATTTCACACTGAATTTTTGATATATGTATCCCAAAATTAATCCAAGGAAATGGGATATTAATAAAATAAAGCTCAAAGAAGATCCTATCTCTCTTTGTGAGGGAATGAATAATCTTTTTTAAGTTTAAGGGTCTTGCCGAAGAAAGAACAAACTTTTTAATGAATTTGATGGAATACTTGATTTTTTTATACCCGGACTCTCCTTATTTATACTACTTCTTTGTTTTCCAAGAAGATTAGATCATAAAAAGGGGGTTTAGAACTAAACTTCTTCCTTTTTTACATTTCGCTTCTATTGGTTATTTTATTGGGGTTTTTTATAACCAATGTAAGTAAGTGTAAAGGCGGTCATATGATATTTCATCAGATGATTCCACAAGGAGGTACGTAGGTTATAGAAAAGAAAGAATGGAAAAGAATGATAAAGAAAGTAAAGGAATTTTTTATCGGATCAGGAATCAAAATTTGAATTCGGTATGGATAAAAGATCTTCCTATGTTATACTATTTAATTCTCGACGATGAATCAATTTGATAGCTCAGATATTGTTATTCATGATATTGCTCCGATTCGATATCGTCGAGATGTAATTCATCCCATTGAATATTGAATTTACAGGCGAAAGATTTATCAGCTCTATGGGATTAAATCCCGAGTTATTGCGAATTAATTAAAAATGAAACGATGAGATTATGGAAGTAAATATTCTCGCATTTATTGCTACTGCACTGTTCATTCTAGTTCCTACTGCTTTTTTACTTATAATATATGTAAAAACAGTCAGTCAAAATGATTAATTTGAATTAAACTTGACTGTTTAGTTCTTATCAATGATTGAAAAGAAAAAAGAAAATGAAAAGTATTAAGATTTCGTGTCTTAAATGAAATAAGCGGACTAGAATCATCAGTATTTTATGAGATTCGATAGTATGGTAGAAAGAAATATATGAATCTTTCTACCATACTTATTATTGTTATTGTAGTGTAGTATATAAAGTCGTACTGTATAAAGATAGAGGTTTAATATAGATCAATCTGCAATATGTATCTTCATAGATATCAATTACATATATGTAATGTATTTACATAATGTAACAATTCTATTTCTTTGCTTCATCTATTTAATTTGTGTTGATTCCAATCATCAATCTGAAAAAATCGAAGGGCAATTCTTACTCTTACAATTCTAATTCCTAGAATTTCTGATTCTATTCAATATGAATCCCGATATCCATTGAAAGAATCAAATTGACGAAGGAAAAAAGAGTATAGGCCTATATTAATAATTAATAAAAATTAATAATAATTAATAAAAATTAATAATTAATAAAAAGAAAATAAAATAATCTTTTTTTAGTATTCTGAAGAAGTAATTGATTGATCAGTTGACAGATGATCCAGTGGTTCATTTCCGTGGGAACCTCTTTGGATTTCGAAAAGGATTAGTAAAGCCCGCTAATTTTTAACGTTTGAACCATGATATGAAATGAGTTCAATAAAGCAAGCATAACATAAATAAGATTTCTAAAAGAATAAAAAAAAGCGGGAACGCGCAATATGTGACTTGCCCAAGGCAATATTTTATTATGTGTAGTATATTGTTGGACAACCACTATGTCTATGTTGTTTCCCATAGGAAGTCTGTATCCACTTAATAACATAATTATTTTCTTTTCTATTTTAACAGTAAAAAAAAGGACTTTGCAGAACGATCTATAAAACAATTGATATGGGTTGAGTTTGAGGAATCAAACTCAATTAGTAGTACTTCTAGAGTCCACTTCTACCCCATACTACGAGTGAAAGAGAAAATGTAAAGACTACCATTAAAGCAGCCCAAGCGAGACTTACTATATCCATGTGAATTATATCCCCTATCTCTATAAATATGAAGGAATTATTCCATTAATGTTCACTAATCATTATTATGTTCATTAATAATAGTGGAATCCCTGGCGCAGAGTCAAAAGGGAATTCTGACCCAATACCGTTGATGAAACAATCCAATAAACTCACAATTATAAATTCTAACAGGTTCCTATATGATTTCTAGTAGAATCGGAAAACACTAAGCGCAAGCAAAATACGTAGATACACCCCTGGAAGTTTCAAGGGAATGTTACTAACATGTAGAAATAATAAGACCTAGTCTTTCTTTTGTTGACTTTCATTTCATTAAGTAAAAAGTATAAAAATATAGAGTCAAGATAGATCACTATCTATCGCATACCCTATTTCTCATTTTATCTAATCCTTACGTTACGTCTCCTGTTTGTCTCTGTGAAACAATCGGAAGATAGTCTATTACATTAAAGCCAATCAATATTAAATTGAATGCAGGAGCACAGAGAGAATTTCATGAGTCTATATACGAACAAAGTATCTTTCGGCCTTTACGTACGCAACTAATAAATTAATAATCAAATAAATTCCTCGTTCGTCTATCCAAATTAATTCAAGACCTAATTAATAAACACTACATTAATAATAGAAGAGCTGTCATATTAAGATTTAACGATTCTTTTTCATTCAATATTCACTAATATAATCTTTCCTTGAACTGAGGCCTAGACGCAAGGATTTACAGCATTTTCATTTTAGAGAACAGAACCGCCAGATGCTTATAGAATCAAGCAAGTATCAAGAGTCCTCTCCCCCGCTTACTTCTGCTGGAAAAAAATTTGTCAATTTATCTCAGCAAAACATAATAAGGTATTCCGATTTTTTTGTTGATCAGGCGACACCCAGATTTGAACTGGGGAAAAAGGATTTGCAGTCCCCCGCCTTACCGCTCGGCCATGTCGCCAAAACGATACAAAAAATATATGAAAATATTCCATACTTTTCTCTTTGGATTGGATACATTTCTTCGATTGATTGTATAGTATCTTAAAACAAACACACTATTTAAAAACACCCCCTCCCCCCCTTTATATTGAAAAACCTATTGTGGATTTTCAGTCACAAAACAAAAATTCAGGATAAATTTGAACCATTAACTATTGACTGTGAATTTGAATTCATGAACGATTCCC